GCCATTCCTTAATTTTTGAATATACATATCTTTTTGAAGAAAATAAGTTTCTTTCAATTTAGAAATCTTGAATTGTATCGGAATGTTGAAGTTGAAAAAACTACTTAATCGTTCGAATTTTTGTTGCGGAGTCTATAAATTAGACGTCCTTTGGCCGAATCATAATGTCATAATGATTTATTTCCAGTTTAAGTCTATCCCCTTGGTGGTAGACATAGAAAACAAAACTACGTTGGATCTTTCTTGATCTTTCTTGAACCATAAACCTAAAACTGGATCCTCATTATCTAAATGAACCTGGAACGTGCTAATGGACCTGAAACATCCCATAGAAAGGAATTCAGTAATTAACTTTTCCTGAATCCGGTTCTTTCTTTCATTCCATTGAAAACCTTCTTGAAGTATCAACGAAATGGAATTAATGTAGGAGGAATTCTATTCGAAACCCACTCTTTCGCTTTTTTTTCACAAACACAAATACAAATAAAATAGGAAGTTCAGATAAAATTCAGATATGGATATTCAGTCGGATAAAATCCGTAGATCCAGAAGGATTACCATATATAACACAGGATTTCTCCACCGATTCTTTTTAGTCGAGCCTCCCGGTCTGTCATTATACCCCGAGAAGTGGAAAGAATTACAACCCCCATCCCGCCTAAAATTCTAGGAATTTTTTGATAGTTAGAATAGATTCGTAGACCGGGTCGACTGATCTGTTTTAAATTTAGATTAGTTCTATACGACCCTTTTCGATTCTTTCTATGCCGTAGGGTTAAAACCAAAAAATTTTTCTTGTCTTCCTGGTGTTTTCTCACATTTTCAATAAAACCTTCTCGTAAAAGTATTTTCATAATGCTTTCGGTGATGTTAGTAGATGCTATTCGAACGGTTCCTTTTCTATCCATGTCCGCATTTCGGATCGAGTTTATTATGTCAGCAATAGTGTCCCTACCCATGATAAACTAAAATTATGGTTTCCTCCTAATTTTGATATAATCAACATATTCTTTTTTAATTAATTATTAATCCTTTTCGTAAAGGTATATGCGTGAAACATAATCTACTAATTAAAATAGTAGAATTTGTTTATTTCATTCAAAAATTTGTTTATTTCATTCAAAAATTTGTTTATTTCATTCAAATACAATAACTATAATTGTATTGTGGTCTAGTCTTAAATATTTTATTTCATCTTATATTTTATAATGCTTTATATCTTATAACCCTCTTTATATCTTATAATCTTGATATCTTATAATACTTCAGGTGCTAATGAAACTATTTTAGTGAAATTGAATTGTCTCAATTCTCGGGCGATCGCACCAAAAATTCGAGTTCCTTTTGGATTTCCTTCTTGGTCAATGACAACTGCAGCATTGTCATCATATCGTATTATCATACCGTTGTCGCGTTTGAGCTCTTTACAAGTACGTACAATTACAGCTCTGATCACTTCTGATCTTTCTAGAGGCGAATTTGGTATTGCTTCCTTGATCACAGCAACAATAACGTCACCGATATGAGCATCTCGGCGATTACTAGTCCCTATGATTCGAATACACATCAATTCTCGGGCTCCGCTATTATCTGCTACATTCAAATTGGTCTGGGATTGGATCATATCATTTTTTTTAGTTATTTGTTATTTCAATGCAAAGGGCAAAAAAAAAAGAAATATTGTTTGTCCAAAACAAAAAAAAAAAAAAGACTTGCGATTTTTTCAGCCCAAAGGCCTTGTTCCCCTTGGTTGTATATTCCTATCCCGAAATAATGAATTGAGTTTGTATAGGCATTTTGGATGCTGCGATTGAAATAGCTTTTTTGGCTATATTTTCTGTTACTCCGCTCATTTCATAAAGTATTCTACCTGGTTTAACGACAGCTACCCAATATTCGGGAGATCCTTTCCCCGAACCCATACGCGTTTCCGTAGGTCTTACGGTAACTGGTTTGTCGGGAAATATACGTACCCATATTTTTCCACCGCGCCGGGCATTTCGTGTCATTGCCCGACGCCCCGCTTCTATTTGTCTAGATGTAATCCAAGCGGGCTCAAGTGCCTGAAGGGCATATCTACCGAAACAAATATGATTGCCTCGATAAGATAGTCCTTTCATTCTTCCTCTATGTTGTTTACGGAATCTGGTTCTTTTGGGGTTATAGTTGATGGTTGTTTTCGATTCCATCTCTACTACAGAACTGGACATGAGAGTTTCTTCTCATCCAGCTCCTCGCTAATGAAATGATTAAAAAAATATGGATTACATGGAGTTATTGATATTATATTGAATCGTGGGATTTTTTGCGAGTTTACCTTATCTATTTATTTTTATTATCAATTTTTATATTTAGAAAATTTTCTATCTTTTTTTTATATTTTATTTATTTTTTTTTATTTATAGTTTTATTTATAGATAGAACTATTATTCTATTTTGATTTTCAATTTCTATTTGAAATTTATAGATAATTTTTTCTATTTTTAGATAATGTCGTTTT